TAATGAATAAAATAATAAAAAAAGTAAAGTGAATTATCGTAGATTATCGTATATATTTCATGTAGAAACATATAGAAATGATGAATAAGCCCATTTATTTACACTTTTAATTTACATTTATATTTATTATATACTTAACTTAATATATGTTTAAGTATGCATCTATATTATATACTTTGATATACTTATATAATCTATTTAATATATTATATATATATTAGTATCTCTATATAGATTACTATTTCTACGCCCTATTAGATTTATTCCTTATTAGTATATACATAATATACTCTTATATTCTATATTCTTTAGTATTGTATATACTCAATACTCACTTAAGTAGAATTCTATATATATAGTATAATTGAATATATCTTTATAACTATAACAGGATAAAATGTTAATATAACAACAAATATAACAATAAATAAGAGGTACAAATATTAAATTATTAAATCGAGGTACTCATTCTATGACAACTATCAGCAACTTACCCGCTATTTTTGTGCCTTTAGTAGGCTTAGTATTTCCGGCAATTGCAATGGTTTCTTTATCTCTTCATGTTCAAAAAAACAAGATTTTTTAGATATTATGGGATTTAATCTTATCTATTGTTTTTTCAAGACTTAGGCTTACTTGGATCATAGTACAATTCTCTATGTAGTAGAATATGGTATAATGTGTAGCTTCTTCCGAACAGAAGTTCGTATGCATAAACACGATCTATGGGAAAATGAATTATAGCTATTTGAAGATAAATCATTATCGGGATGAATTTCTGAAACGTAAAGTCAATATATCTAAATGTCTGTGGATATCTATAAGAAATCATAAAAAAAAAAGATGTTATTAGTTTAGTTTATCTCTAAGCAATTGATGAATTACTCCTAAAGCTTCACATCATAATAGTGCTAGTCGATGAGGATTACTTCGGAAACAAAAAGATTAAAGTCAAATTTATTGGGGTTTATCTCCCAATTATAATAAAATGCAACTAGATCTAATATAGTATGAGTTGGCGATCAGACCGTATATGGATAGAACTTATAGCGGGGTCTCGAAAACCGAGTAATGTCTGCTGGGCTTTTATCCTTTTTTTAGGTTCATTAGGGTTTTTATTGGTTGGAACTTCTAGTTATCTTGGTAGGAATCTTATACCGTTATTTCCCTCTCAGCAAATAATTTTTTTTCCACAAGGAATCGTTATGTCTTTCTATGGAATCGCGGGTCTTTTTATTAGTTCATATTTGTGGTCCACAATTTCGTGGAATGTGGGTAGTGGTTATGATCGATTCGATATAAAAGAAGGAATAGTATGTATTTTTCGTTGGGGATTTCCTGGAAAAAATCGTCGCATCTTTCTCCGATTCCTTATGAAAGACATTCAATCCATCCGAATAGAAGTTAAAGAGGGTATTTATGCTCGTCGTGTCCTTTATATGGAAATCAGAGGCCAGGGGTCCATTCCCTTGACTCGTACCGATGAGAATTTGACTCTACGAGAAATTGAACAGAAAGCTGCTGAATTGGCCTATTTCTTGTGTGTACCAATTGAAGTATTTTGAAAAAAGGCGAATGCTTTCTTATTCTTAGCAAAAGGGAAAAAACTATAACTCAAGAATTCTCTTTCTCTTTTTTCTATAGCATAACTTAACTGAAGTTTCTGCCGAACTCTGATTAGAACAAAAAAAAGTAAACGTACACGGACCAATCCTAAAGCGAATTTTATCCATAAATTCTTTTTTATGAGTATGTAAATCCACTTAAATCAATTCAGTAACGGAACAAGTAAGAAATCGGAATAAAGAATTTCTCTTTTTTTTTTTCAATATTGTGAATTTAGTAAATACAGATAGATTCTCTCTTGTAAATCATCTCTCCTTTTTTGTTAATCAACATTTTTTATCTTTTTTTGTGCTATTTAATTACCAACCGATTGGACCGCTTATAATGATAACATTTCTATCTTGTTTTGACACTCATTTTTGATCATAGCATCGCAGTATTCTTCAGAAAATTCTATCAATTATTCCTGTACTGAGGGTGGCCAGCGATTTTTTTTTTCGAAATCTTTGGATATTTTGATAAACTGGGAGTTCTTTCGTCTCGAAATTCGAATTCATTATTTGAAATGGCTTTTTCGTGCATTCATCCAAAGGGGACAATTGCTTCGAATCATATATTTTGAAAGAATATTCTATAGAATATTCTAGTTTATTTATTTCTTCATTCAATTTGAAGTGGAATCTTTCTTATTCTATTTCTGTATTTCTATATTGTTTTTCTGTATTCTTTCTAAATTCAAGGACCAACCCATTGTCATTGTACGGAATCACAAATAAAAAACGGAGAATAGGCTCATTGTAATGTAATAGAACTGATATTTGATATAAATCTTAGTATCGTATAGAGAGAGTCGACGAATGAGATGAGTTCATTTCAAAATTCACAGACGAGCAAATGGCAAAAAAGAACGCATTTATTTCCCTTTTATATCTTGCATCGATAGTATTTTTGCCTTGGTGGATCTCTATCTCATTTACATTTAATAAAAGTCTGGAATCTTGGGTTAATAATTGGTGGAATACTAGGCCCTCCGAAATCTTTTTGAATGATATTCAAGAAAAGAATATTCTAAAAAAATTCATAGAATTAGAGGAACTCTCCCTCTTCGACGAAATTCTAAAGGAATACCCGGAAAGGCGTTTACAAAAGCTTCACATTGGGGTTTACAACGAAACGATCCAATTGATCAAGATGCACAATGAGGGTCGTATCCATACGATTTTACATTTCTCAACAAATATAATTTCTTTCGTTATTCTAAGTGTTTATTCTATTCTAAGTAATGAAGAACTTATTTTTCTTAACTCTTGTCTTCAAGAATTTCTATATAATTTAAGCGACACAATAAAAGCTTTTTCTATTCTTTTATTAACTGATTTATGTATAGGATTCCATTCGCCCCATGGTTGGGAACTAATGATTGCCTCTATCTACAAAGATTTTGGATTTGCTCAAAATGATCAAATTATATCCGGCGTTGTTTCTACTTTTCCAGTCATTTTAGATACAATTTTTAAATATTGGATTTTTCGTTATTTAAATCGTGTATCTCCGTCACTTGTAGTGATTTATCATTCAATGAATGATTGAAAAATGATCGACCGATCCAATTATAATGTTTCTTACTTTGTAACATAAGTAAAACAGTCAAAATTGTACTTATTTTTTCTACCCACCCGGGGGATTCCTTCAATATTCGAGTAAAATTATTTCATTAAATAACAGAATCATAGATAGGAAACTATACTAGTGACTTATCTAATTTTATTGTAGAAATTTTCGGGATCAATGATTGGACTATGCAAATGAGAAATACCTTTTCTTGGATAAAGGAAGAGATTATTCGATTCATTTCCGTATCGCTCATAATATATATAATAACTCGGGTGCCCATTTCAAATGCGTATCCTATTTTTGCACAGCAGAGTTATGAAAATCCACGAGAAGCGACTGGCCGTATTGTATGTGCCAATTGCCATTTAGCTAACAAGCCCGTGGATATCGAGGTTCCACAAGCCGTACTTCCTGATACTGTATTTGAAGCAGTTGTTCGAATTCCTTATGATCTGCAACTGAAACAAGTTCTTGCTAATGGTAAAAAAGGAGCCTTAAATGTGGGAGCTGTTCTAATTTTACCTGAGGGGTTTGAATTAGCCCCTCCCGATCGTATCTCGCCCGAGATTAAAGAAAAGATAAGAAATCTGTCTTTTCAGAGCTATCGCCCCACGAAAAAGAATATTCTTGTAATAGGTCCTGTTCCTGGTCAAAAATATAGTGAAATCACCTTTCCTATTCTTTCCCCAGACCCCGCTACTAAGAAAGACGTTCACTTCTTAAAATATCCCATATACGTAGGCGGGAACAGGGGAAGGGGTCAGATTTATCCCGACGGGAGCAAGAGTAACAATAATGTTTATAATGCTACAGCGGCGGGTATCGTAAGCAAAATCATACGAAAAGAAAAAGGGGGATACGAAATAACCATAGTGGATGCATCGGATGGACGTCAAGTGGTTGATATTATCCCTCCAGGACCAGAACTTCTTGTTTCAGAGGGCGAATCCATCAAATTGGATCAACCGTTAACGAGTAATCCTAACGTGGGTGGATTTGGTCAGGGGGATGCGGAAATAGTACTTCAAGATCCATTACGTGTACAAGGCCTTTTGCTCTTCTTGGCATCTATTATTTTGGCACAAATCTTTTTGGTTCTTAAAAAGAAACAGTTTGAGAAGGTTCAATTGTCTGAAATGAATTTCTAGTTTATCAATATCAAGTTCTAAAAAAAACCAAATTTTTGTTGGAAATTGTGTTATCTAATTCTGTATGATCAAAAAAAACTTATGAAAAGCCTTTTGCTTCTTTATATTCTTTTTCTATCAGATTTTGGGAATTACTTGTACCGCATTATTAGTCATAGTATGTATGCTGTGAAGAAGACTATTTTACTTTACTTAACTCTTCTTTATTCCTTTGTTTTTTCAATAAAAAAAATGGAAGCGGTATGATTATGTTACTATTGTCAGATTTAAATGCCATAGAATGAATCAATCGTTTTCTATTCTAATAGAATAAAAGTTGACTAAATACGAAACATAAGATAAATAATCGGAGAATATAAACCAAAGTATAAAAAAGATGAATGAGAGGAAAAAAGAATTCGATTCTAAGAGGGATTATTTGTCTTCCTAGTCTTTGACACAAGAAAAGGTATTTTCCACAACCCTTTACTTGTGTCGAAATAATAATAATTCTTGATCTCGTTCGTGAAAGATTCCTATTTGTAGTTTCCATTTTTTTCGAGTTTTATCAGAAACCTTTTTTAGATTTATTACATAAATCATAAATAAAGTAGTAATGGTGGACAAACAAAAAATATAGGAAAATTTATTGAACAAATAGAACTTCTTCAATAAACTTATAAACTTATAAAA